GCATCTGAACTTCAAACGGTTTAGCTTTAACCATGTTAATTAATGGTCCCAAATTTTTGGTTGATAGAGAATCAAAGTAGACTTACCAAAGAATAACGAAATGCTACGGTTCTAAAATATGATTTTTTTTATTGAATTTTTTATTCAGAAGTAATTCGCGGGATTATGCACTCTTTCCTAGTTATAGTGCCGCTGGGTGAATCCAGCCTATTCTTGAAATGAACAACTCACACACACTCCCTTTCCAAAAAAGATCAATACACCGAAGACTACACTTAGATTTATTGGATTTGTTGCTAAAATATCGGTATTAAACCCGAAACTCCCGGCGGATGGCCAGTGACCCAAGTAAACGAAAGAATCGGTTAAATTTTTCATATAATCTCCTCTTCTAGCTAAACTATAAAAAAAGAACTCTGTCCTTTTTTTTATTCTTTTTTTTTCAATAAAAAGAAAATTTAATTTAATAATTTAATTTACCTATTTGGATATTTGTAAACAGAATCAAAAACCTATTCGATTTACAAATTTATTTTCCAAAATTTTTAATTTTCAATAATAATAATGAGACTTATTAGAATTAAGCTAGAATTTGAGACCAAGTTTTATGTCAATTTCAAAAAACCTCCTTTTTTCGCAACACTCCTTAAAAAAAAGTTTTCATTAAACTAAAATAATAAGGGGAAGGAAGAAAGCGAATCGATGTACTAATTCCCCATCCTCAAATTAGTCCTTCCCAAGGATTGTTGTCTCAATGAATAATTGTAGGAGTTAAATCTTGTATAGAATAAAAAAAACTACGAAAAAAATCCAGAATTTTCTTATTTATAGGATTAAACAAAAGGATTCGCAAATAAAAGCGCTAATGCTACAACCAGGCCATAAATTGTTAAAGCTTCCATAAAAGCCAAACTAAGCAATAAAGTACCTCGGATTTTTCCTTCTGCCTCAGGTTGTCTCGCGATACCTTCGACAGCTTGACCCGCAGCTGTACCTTGACCAACTCCAGGTCCAATAGAAGCAAGCCCAACAGCCAACCCAGCAGCAATAACCGAAGCAGCAGAAATCAGTGGATTCATGATAAGGTCCTCACACCAAAATAAAGAAATAGTTAATGATACAATCATCCAATGACTTAGGACTTAATTATAATTAAGTCATCGCTAGGATTCATCCAGCCAAAAAAACCCCAAACTTTAATTGAAATAATATAATAATATTATTGAATCAAAGAATTACTTTGATATTAGTTCCTATCCGCGGGATTTTTAAAAATTCATAATATATATATATACGACTTTTTTATGCCATTTCTTTTTTGTGAACCATTCTTTGAATTCTTTGTTCTTTTTTTATCGTTTTTTCAGCCAATTCACAGATAAAAAGGAAGAACTTCTAATCGAATCCCTATCTAAATCGAAATTAACAAAAGTAGTGGGACAGATTATATAGATCTTTAACTCATATATACCTAGTCAATATCAAATATACAAGTGTTTCTTACATAACGTAAACCAACTATTCTATAATCGGGCTAACCTAAAAACGAATAAAAAAAAATAGTTAATGATGACCCTCCATAGATTCACCTATATAAGCCGCAGCTAAAGTGGCAAAAATGAGAGCTTGAATCCCGCTTGTAAATAATCCAAGGAACATGACGGGTATAGGAACCACTAAAGGTACTAAAGAAACAAGAACAACAACTACTAATTCATCGGCTAATATATTTCCGAAAAGTCGAAAACTAAGTGATAGGGGTTTTGTAAAATCTTCTAAGATGTTAATGGGTAAAAGAATTGGAGTTGGTTGAATGTATTTACTGAAATACCCTAATCCTTTTTTGCTAAGACCCGCATAAAAATAGGCTGCTGATGTGAGTAAAGCTAAAGCAACCGTCGTATTTATATCATTCGTTGGTGCTGCTAACTCCCCTTGAGGTAACTGGATAATTTTCCACGGTAAAAGGGCTCCCGACCAGTTAGAAACAAAAATAAATAAAAACAGGGTTCCAATAAAGGGAACCCATGGACCATATTCTTCTCCAATCTGGGTTTGACTCACGTCTCGAATGAATTCAAGGACAAATTCAAAGAAATTTTGGCCGTCAGTTGGAATGGTTTGGGGATTGCGAACCGCTATAACTGCGGAACCTAATAAGATAGCAATTACAACCCAAGAAGTAATAAGGACTTGGGCATGGACTTGGAAACCCCCTATTTGCCAATAGAAATGTTGGCCTACTTCGACACCAGATATCTCATATAACCCTTCGTTTATTAGTGTGTTGATGGAACATGATAAAACATTCATATTGCCCTCTGGCAGAAATAAGAACTTTAAATTATTTTGATTCAAGATCCCCCCCCCTTTTTACTTAATTTACTTTAATTTTATATTTTAGTTTTGGATACCAACTAAACTAATCACACAATATACCCAGTTTTTTATCTCTTTTTCTTTTGTATGATTCAGGAGTAGTAACCGATTTTATAAATAG